GGTTCATCCCACACGTACCCGTCATGGGCATCCTGCTTTTCTATGTTTTATAGACTTGTATGTAACTATTGAGAGTCGAGATATTCTACATAATGTGAATATTCCAACAAAAAGTTTGATTTTAGTTCAAAATGATCAATATGTAGAATCAGAACAAGTGATTGCCGAGATTCGTACCGGAACGTCCACTTTTCATTTTAAAGAGAGAGTTCAAAAACATATTTATTCTGAGTCAGAAGGGGAAATGCACTGGAGTACTGATGGCTATCATGCGACCGAATATCCATATAGTAATGTTCATTTATTACCAAAAACAAGTCATTTATGGATATTAGCAGGAGGTCTATGCAGATCCAATATAGTGTCTTTTTCACTCCACAAGGATCAAGATCAAATGAATGCTAATTCTTTTTCTCTCGAAGAAAGATCTATTTTTGATCTCTCACTGACTAATGATCAAGTAAGACATAAATTGTTGGATACTTTTGGTAAAAAATATAGGGAAATTTTTGATTATTCAAAACCTTATCGAATTATATCCAAGGGTCATTGTAATCTCATAGAGCCTTCTACTTATATTCGTCAAGAGAATTCCTTGGCGAAAAAGCGAAGAAATAGATTCGTGATTCCTTTACAATATGATCAAGAACAAGAAAAGAAACTAATACCCTGTTTTGGTATTTCGATTCAAATACCTATAAATGGTATTTTACGTAGAAATAGTATTATTGCTTATTTTGATGATCCGCGATACAGAAGAAGCAGTTCGGGAATTACTAAATATGGGATTGTCGAAGTAGATTCAATCGTAAAAAAAGAGGATTTGATTGAGTATCGAGGAGCAAAAGAATTTAGTCCGAAATACCAAATGCAAATGAAAGTAGATCGATTTTTTTTCATTCCCGAGGAAGTGCATATTTTACCCGGATCTTCGCCCATAATGGTCCGGAACAATAGTATCATTGGAGTAGATACACGACTTGCTTTAAATATAAATACAAGAAGTCGAATAGGTGGATTAGTCCGAGTGGAGAGAAAAAAAAAAAGTATGGAACTGAAAATATTTTCTGGAGATATTCATTTTTCTGGAGAGGTGGATAAAATATCTAGGCACAGTGGCATTTTGATACCACCAGGAATGGAAAAAAAAAATTCTAAAGGATCAAAAAAATTGAAAAATTGGATCTATGTCCAACGGATTACACCTACCAAAAAAAAGTATTTTGTTTTGGTTCGGCCCGTAGTCACATATGAAATAGCTGATGGGATAAATTTAGCAACACTTTTCTCTCAGGATCTCTTGCAAGAAAAGGATAATGTCCAACTTAGAATTGTCAATTATATACTTTATGGAAATGGCAAGTCAATTCGAGGAATTTCTCACACAAGTATTCAATTAGTTCGGGCTTGCTTAGTATTAACTTGGGACCAAGAAAAAAAGAGTTCTATAGAAGAAGAGGTTCATGCTTCTTTTGTTGAAATAAGGGCAAATGATCTGCTTCGTGATTTCATCCGAATTGAGTTAGTAAAGTCCACTATTTCGTATACCGAAAAAAGGTATGATACGGCAGGTTCAGGATTTATTTCCAATAATGAATTAGATCGTACCCATAGAAATCCTTTTGATTCCAAGGCGAAGATTCAATTATTTCCCCAACATAAGGGAACTCTTGGTACGTTGTTGAATCGAAATAAGGAATGCCAATCTTTCATAATTTTGTCATCATCCAATTGTTCTCAAATTGGCCCCTTCAATACTTCGAGATATAATAATACGACAAAAGAATCGGATCCCATGACTCCAATTAGGTATTTGTTGGGTCCTTTAGGTACTATTGTACCTAAAATAGTAAAATTTTGTTCATCTTACTATTTAAGAACTTATAATCAAGTTTTTTTAAAGAAAGATTTTTTATTTGAAAATTTTCAACAGACTTTCCAAGTGCTTCAAGTACTTCCATTTAAATACTGTTTCCTAGATGAAAATAGTAGGATTTATAATCCCGATTCATGCAGTAACATCATTTGGAATTCATTCCATTCGAATTGGTGTTTTCTCCATCACGATTCTTGTGAAGAGGCATGGACAATAATTAGCCTTGGACAATTCCTTTGTAAAAATGTATGTCTATTGAAATACGGATCACGCATAAAAAAATCTGGTCAAATTTTCATTGTTCATGTTGACTCTTTAGTTATAAGATCAGCTAAGCCCTATTTGGTCACTCCAGGAGCAACCGTACATGGCCATTATGGGGAAACCTTTTCTGAAGGAAATATATTAATTACATTTATATATGAAAAATCGAGATCTGGTGACATAACGCAAGGTCTTCCAAAAGTGGAACAAATCTTAGAAGTTCGTTCGATTGATTCAATATCGATGAACCTCGAAAGAAGAGTTGAAGGTTGGGACGAACGTATCCGAAGAATTCTTGGGATCCCCTGGGGATTCTTGATTGGAGCTGAATTAACCATAGCCCAAAGTCGTATCTCTTTGGTTAATAAGATCCAAAAGGTTTATCGATCCCAGGGGGTACAGATCCATAATAGACATATAGAGATTATTGTACGTCAAGTAACATCAAGAGTTTTGGTTTCAGAAGATGGAATGTCTAATGTTTTTTTACCCGGGGAACTTATTGGATTGTTGCGAGCAGAGCGAGCAGGGCGCGTTTTGGACGAAGCGATCTTTTATCGGGCAATCTTATTGGGAATAACGAAGTCATCTCTGAATACTCAAAGTTTCATATCCGAAGCGAGTTTTCAAGAAACTTCTCGAGTTTTAGCAAAAGCTGCTCTACGAGGTCGTATTGATTGGTTGAAAGGCCTGAAAGAGAACGTTGTTTTGGGGGGGATTATACCAGTTGGTACCGGATTCAAAAAATTAGTACATCGTTCAAAGCAAGACAAAAACATTCATTTGAAAATAAAAAGGAAGAATCTATTTGAGTTGGAAATGAGAGATATTTTGTTACACCATAGAGAATTATTTTGTTCTTATTCCCCAAACACTTTCCATGAGACATCAGACCAATCATTTACGTAATTTCATTTACTAATTCCTAAAAATAGGTTCATTCTTTTTACTTTCACTCTATGGTCCAATTATGGATTTCGTAATCAATGAAATCAAAAATAAAGAATGAAATTCATGGTTTGGGTCGTAGATCAAAGGTCAATCCTGGTAGAAGGTTCCGTTGGAACAATTATTTATTTCACAAGGTAATGAATCTCTTTGAAAAAAAAAATAAAAAGAGAAAGTGTGGGAAAATGGGAAGACGATATTGGAACATCAATTTGGAAGAAATGATGGAAGCAGGAGTTCATTTTGGTCATGGTACTAATAAATGGAATCCTAGAATGGCTCCTTACATCTCTGCAAAGCGTAAAGGTATTCATATTACAAATCTTACTATAACCGCTCGTTTTTTATCAGAAGCCTGCGATTTAGTTTTTGATGCAGCAAGTAGGGGAAAAAAATTCTTAATCGTTGGCACCAAAAAGAAAGCAGCGGATTTAGTAGCATCAGCAGCAATAAGGGCTCGATGCCATTATGTTAATAAAAAATGGCTTGGTGGTATGTTAACAAATTGGTCTACTACAGAAACAAGACTTCAGAAATTCAGGGACTTAAGAGCAGAACAAAAGATGGGGAAACTCAATCGTCTTCCCAAAGGAGATGCAGCAATGTTGAAGAGAAAGTTATCTACCTTGCAAACATATCTGGGTGGGATCAAATATATGACGGGATTACCCGATATTGTAATTATCGTTGATCAGCAAGAAGAATATACGGTTCTTCGAGAATGTGTTATTTTGGGTATTCCGACGATTTGTTTAATCGATACAAATTGTGACCCAGATCTTGCAGATATTTCTATTCCGGCCAACGATGATGCTATAGCTTCGATTCGATTGATTCTTACAAAATTAGTATCTGCAATTTGTGAGGGCCATTCTAGTTATATAAAAAATGGTTGAATATCTTATCATTACTCTTATCATTAAGAAGAATAAAGAAGAAGATTAGTTTGTTTTTGCTGAATTCTCTTTGATTCTTGCTATTTTGGTTTGCATCTTTTGGAGTTTGAACTATGTTTTGAATATTGAAGAATATTTAAAAGATAAAATGATTGGTATTTTTTTTATGTGATTTCTTGGTATCCGAAATATAAGATTCATAACTTAAATTCATGAATGAACATAGATGAATTGAGAAAGAGATGGTTGAATCAAAATAATTACTTTTTTGAAGTTTGATTTCTGTTAGAGGACAATATGAATTTTATATTATGTTCCATTAAAACACTCAAAGGATTATACGATATATCAGGTGTAGAAGTAGGCCAACATTTATATTGGCAAATAGGAGGTTTACAAATTCATGCCCAAGTACTTATCACTTCTTGGTTTGTAATTGCTATCTTATTAGGTTCAGTCATCATAGCTGTTCGAAATCCACAAACCATTCCGACCGACGGTCAGAATTTCTTCGAATATGTACTTGAATTTATTCAAGACTTGAGCAAAACTCAGATTGGAGAGGAGTATGGTCCTTGGGTTCCTTTTATAGGAACGATGTTCCTATTTATTTTTGTTTCTAACTGGTCAGGTGCTCTTTTACCTTGGAAAATCATAAAGTTACCTCATGGGGAGTTAGCTGCGCCCACGAATGATATAAATACTACTGTTGCTTTAGCTTTACCCACGTCAGTGGCATATTTCTATGCGGGTCTTAGCAAAAAAGGATTGGGATATTTTGGGAAATACATTCAACCAACTCCAATACTTTTACCAATTAATATTCTAGAAGATTTCACAAAACCTTTATCTCTTAGTTTTCGACTTTTCGGGAATATATTGGCTGATGAATTAGTGGTTGTTGTTCTTGTTTCTTTAGTGCCTTCAGTAGTTCCTATACCTGTCATGTTTCTTGGATTATTTACAAGCGGTATTCAAGCTCTTATTTTTGCAACTTTGGCTGCGGCTTATATAGGTGAATCCATGGAAGGTCATCATTGACTAACTTTCGAAATAGTTTTTTTTTTTTGAAGCTTATCCCAATCCAAGGGGGGGTTCAATATAATCCACTAGGTTGGAGAATAAAATGCAAATAGCTACATGTATGTATATATGAAGAAAGATAGATGAAATTTGGAAGAGAAAGAAGGGTCGGGACTCCTACTACGTATATGTATATGTAATGCCTATGAGTATAAATTCTTATGTATGTTTCGAAGAATGGTTCCAGAATACGATTTAATAGAATAAAAAGTGCAGGTGATTTACGTTATGGAAGAATAAAAGTATATGTTATTTACTAGTTAGATAGTAATTACCCCTATCTCTTTTTTTTTAGTCCACTGCATTTAGATGAATTTCCATATCAGTCCTTTTTCTATTTTGTCTGTGATTGTGAATTGAATGAAAAATGAAAGAGAAAGAATAGAATAGTTTCTAAACAAGGAAACGCAATGACTAAAACTGTATACATATTAGATAAGGTAGAAAGTAAAAACGGTATATCGAAGTAGTTCTGACAATTCAGTAATATTCTGAATTCCATTTGGATCTTTTAGTTACTTCGACCCGATAGATTTTGGTGATAAAGATCAAAAAATAAAAAATAAGTGTAGTAAATAGTAAAAGTAGAAGTAGAAAAATAAGTAGATTAAGTACTAATTCATTGGTTGGTTGTATCATTAACCATTTCTTTTTTTGGTGCAAGGAACTTACCATGAATCCACTTATTTCTGCTGCTTCCGTTATTGCTGCTGGATTGGCTGTAGGGCTTGCTTCTATCGGACCTGGGGTCGGTCAAGGTACTGCTGCGGGCCAAGCCGTAGAAGGTATTGCGAGACAACCAGAAGCAGAGGGTAAAATACGAGGTACTTTATTACTTAGTCTGGCTTTTATGGAAGCTTTAACAATTTATGGACTGGTCGTGGCATTAGCTCTTTTATTTGCAAATCCTTTTGTTTAATGTTTCATTTTTCATCGTAGAATAAAAACATAACCATAAATAATAAATTTGAGAATAATAAGCGGAGTGATACAAAAAGAACTCTGTTCTTTGTTAGTCCTATCTATAAGGGGAGAGCTTATGAAAAATATAACCGATTCTTTTGTTTCCGTGGAGCACTGGCCCTCCGCTGGGAGTTTCGAGCTTAATACCGATATTTTAGCAACAAATCCAATAAATCTAAGCGTAGTGCTGGGTGTATTGATTTTTTTTGGAAAGGGAGTGTGTGCGAGTTGTGTATTTCAAGAATAGGTTGGATTTCACCGGCTGCACTTTCTTTATATTTATGTATTCTTTTTTATAGCAGAAATAGGAACAAAGGGTGCATAATCTCGACGAATTACTTCGGAATTGGATTTCATTCAGAGATCATATGTAAGAACCATAGCATTTCGTGACTAATTGATAAATGAACTTTGATTCTCTTCTCTATCAACCAATAATGTTGAGGTCTTTTACATGGTTAAAGATAAATTGTTTGAAGTCCAGGCACAGCATAGTATGGTACTCTTTCTACCGCTACGTTAGTAACAAAAAGGTTTAAAGATGATAAAAAAGGAATAATTGGGAATTTATCCGATGTAGAACACTCATATGGATAAAATTATTTGAACCATTAACTGGAAAGATGGGTATCTCCCCCCCTTTTTTTATCCACTGCCGAATCGACGACCTATGTATTCTATTTGTATAAAAAAGAGAATTTTTTGGATAAAAAAATTGAAATCTCATTCTAATAATAATGATAATGAAGTAATGAAGTTCCAAATTCTATTCAATTATATATTATCTATTATAATTTTGATCTAATTTATCATAGCATATAAAGAAGAAAGAATAGAATTATTTTTTCTTTAAAATCTTTTTTTTTCTTTTTGGAAATAAGTTGTAAATAAAGAACAAATAAAGAAACAACTTTGCTGACAATTTTTTATTTTTTGTCTGGTCTGAAGAGTCCTCCTAAGATTCTGATGTTAGATCAGTTTCAATATACGAACAGAAAAGAGAGGATAGGCTCATTCCGTTCAAAGATATGGGGAATGCCCATCAATCAAAGAAAAGATAAAAGAAACAATTGAGCGTGAGAGCCAAATGAATCGAAAGATTCATGTTTGGTTCGGGAAGAGATATGATAGTTGTGAAATGAATGGAAAGATAATCTACTTTCATTAAATGATTTATTAGATAAGCGAAAACAGAGGATCTTGAGTACTATTCGAAATTCAGAAGAATTACGTAAAAGAGCCATTGAACAGCTCGAAAGAGCTCGAGTTAGATTACGGAAAGTGGAAATCGAAGCAGATGAGTATCGAACGAATGGATACTCCGAGATAGAACGAGAAAAAGTAAATTTGATTAATGCTACTTGCAATAGTTTGGAACTATTAGAAAATTACAAAAATGAAACTCTTTTTTTTGAAAAACAAAGAGCAATTAATCAGGTCCGACAACAAGTTTTGCAACAAGCCTTACAA